ATACGGCAGTAAGAAGAGGTAATACAAAAGTGTGTAAACTATAAAAACGAGTCAAAGTAGATTGACCCACACTAGCACTTCCACGTAATAACTCGACCAGGGGCGATCCGATTACAGGAATAGCGTCGGGTACGCCTGTCACGATTTTGACTGCCCAATAACCAATTTGGTCCCGAGGTAAGGAATAACCAGTTACACCAAAAGATGCGGTCAATACAGCCAGAACCACACCTGTAACCCAAGTCAATTCGCGGGGTTTTTTAAACCCACCGGTGAGATAGACACGAAATACGTGCAGGATCATCATTAGGACCATCATACTTGCTGACCATCGATGAACTGATCGGATTAACCAACCAAAGTTAGCTTCAGTCATTATGTATTGAACCGAGGTAAAAGCCTCGGTAACGGTTGGACGATAGTAAAAAGTCATGGCAAACCCCGTAGCTACTTGTACTAAAAAACAAGTAAGCGTAATTCCTCCTAGACAATAAAATATGTTGACATGTGGAGGAACATATTTACTAGTTATATCATCTGCAATCGCCTGAATTTCGAGACGCTCTTCGAACCAATCATATACTTTATTGAGATAGGTAAACCAAGGGAACTCCCCCTCTGAGAACCGTATATGAGACTTTCATCTCGTACAGCTCAAGCAAAAACACCCCAATACTGGTTGCAACGGATATGTAATAGGAAATTTGAAACTTCTTCTTAGTACTCCATCCAACCTTCTCTGAAAATACGACGAAGTGCAAAAAAAACCGAAGCTCTTCTTTAGTGATGACAATGCCAAAATATCAAGTCAGCTCATTTCATTCGTTTTTATGTTGATCATTACGGGCCTCTTGAATTTTCTCGGTCTCTCAATTTTAATTTTTTGTATAATGTGGATTTCTTTTTGTTTCTAATTGCTAGGAATTCTCTTGTTGAGACCCTATGATTCGATTGAAACCTAAGATTCATACTAGAACCACGATGATTGAATAAAGTCCCTAAGCTAAGCCCAAGGGTTATCTGAGTAAAAACCTTTTGATCATCACTTATTCAATGAATAGATGAAATGACTCTAAATCCATAGAAACATTTGTCCGTTGGTCAAAATAAGCAAACAAAAAATTGAAGAATAATTAGAAATTAGAAAAGAAATCTTTGAAATTTTTTGAGTCCGGTCGCGAGGTCTGACTGAATAGTAGGTATGAATCATAGTTTAAATATTTCTTTTCTTGATCTATTTCATTCCATATATTCCGTGCTCCAGATACTAGAATGAATATCCGACGAGGCAAAACCCATCTCTCTCAAGATGACAGACCCATTCTCTGTACTATCAATAGGATCAATTATAACAAGTCACACACTCATATTCCGGAAATACCGAAACAAAGGAATTTCACGGTCAAACTGCCGGAATGACCTAAAAATCCTAGTCCTAAGTAATTCACTTTGGATTGAAAAGACAGTACTTCGCAATTCCTATGAACCTAATTCATTGAAATTCCATCCAGTAAAACGGAAGAGTTATAAATCTCCAAAATAATAGATAGGAATACCGCGAAGAGAGCCATTGCGACACCCATCAACGGGGTAGTTCCCCATCCGGGCGCTACTTTACCATATTCCGAATTCAACGGTTTCAATAAACTTCCTAGACCAGTCTGTCTTGGTCTTGGACCAGATCTCGAATTATTCTCAACGGTTTGTGTAGCCATAAATCCTATTGCATTGATTGAATTTTATTGACTTTGTAAATCATACCGTTGTAAATAACCGATCTTATCATAGATCCATTGTGGTCTTGAAATTTTATAATAATGGAAATAGCAACCCTAGTCGCCATCTTTATATCTGGTTTACTTGTAAGTTTTACCGGGTACGCCTTATATACCGCTTTTGGGCAACCCTCTCAACAACTAAGAGATCCATTTGAAGAACATGGGGACTAATTGAAGTCAAGTAATGAGCCGCCCGTGTTGGGCGGCTCATTACTTGACTTTAATGCATTAATTCATTAGTATTTATAAAGTAACATTATACTTTAACTATAATTGAGATAATCAAAAATCATTTTTTAGTCGGAACCTTAGGCGGTTCTCGAAAAAAGATAGCGAAAAAAATGATTCCTAGAGTCGAGACTAAGAGGAATGTATAAACCAATGCTTCCATAAATTCGATCGTGGTTTACAATTATAGCTTCCACACCTGTTCATTTGGGAGCATCTCCCAGATAAAGACAAGAGTCAAAGAAAAGGGCGATTTAAATCCAGCAAAATTGATCTGGTAATCTATGTAGAAAGTTAAATCAAAAAAAATCCAATAGAAGCGAAAGATACCATATCAGATCAATGTTTATCAGATTACCTGTCTCCTTGTAGTTGGATCCCCAAGTTTTTGGAATGTTCCAAATTCTACTTGAGCATCCAAATCTGGATCAATCCCCGCAAAAACATCTCTGAACAAGGTTCTAGCACCATGCCAAATGTGTCCGAAAAAGAAG